AGATCCCTTGGATTCAACGTCAACTATGTTACAACCTCGGATCGTTGGCGAGGAACATTATGAAACTGCGCAAAGGGTTAAGCAAACTTCACAACGTTACAAAGAACTTCAGGACATTATAGCTATCCTTGGGTTGGACGAATTATCCGAAGAAGATCGTTTAATTGTAGCAAGAGCACGCAAGATTGAGCGTTTCTTATCACAACCCTTCTTTGTGGCAGAAGTCTTTACTGGTTCTCCGGGGAAATATGTTGGTCTCGCAGAAACAATTCGGGGGTTTCAATTCATCCTTTCCGGAGAATTAGACGGTCTTCCCGAGCAGTCCTTTTATTTGGTGGGTAACATCGATGAAGCTACCGCGAAAGCTATGAACTTAGAAGAGGAGAGCAAATTGAAGAAATGACCTTAAATCTTTGTGTACTGACTCCTAATCGAATGATTTGGGATTCCAAAGTGAAAGAGATTATTTTATCTACTAATAGTGGACAAATTGGGATATTACCAAACCATGCCCCCATTGCCACGGCTGTAGATATAGGTCTTTTGAGAATACGGCTAAACGACCGATGGTTAACGGTGGCTCTTATGGGCGGTTTCGCTAGAATAAGTAATAATGAGATCACCATTTTAGGAAATGGTGCGGAAATTAGTACTGACATTGATCCACAAGAAGCTCAACAAACTCTTGAAATAGCTGAAGCTAACTTGAGTAGAGCTGAGGGTAAGAGACAAGCAATTGAGGCAAATCTAGCTCTCAGACGAGCTAGGACACGAGTAGAAGCTGTCAAAGTGATTTCCTATTAGTAGTCAATACATTCAATATTCAATCAAAATCAAAAGAGTTCTTTATTAGACACTACACACTACATCTTGATTCCACAAATTGAACACAATGAAGTCTAATTTGATTAATCTGATGATAGAACGAAAAAAAGAGGATGGGTAGAAAAACTTATTAGATACCATGGAATCCGGTATCTAATAAGTTCTACCTACTATTGGATTTGAACCAACGACTCCCGCCGTATGAAAGCAATACTCTAACCACTGGGTTAAGTAGGTCATTTATAACCACAAAAAGGGTCTCTATCACTTCGATGGATTATAGGGAAAATATGTTTTCTAAGCAATATAAATCTTTTACCAGTAAACATAAATGGATCAGAGAGTTATCATGTGGAATTATGGGATATCCTTCTTGACAAGAAATTGTCTCTATGTTAAAATGGTTATGACAAGGGCTATAGCTCAGTTAGGTAGAGCACCTCGTTTACACGTGCGCCAATGTTTTTCAAGGGAGCCCATTATGCAATGACCATAATTGATCTTTTTGAGAAGTCGATGTCTTACTCCGTAGATTCGAGAGAACAAGAGAAAAATAGCCTGACAAATTTGGTTTGATCCGGTTCAGGTGCAAATTCCGGTGCCAAATCAAATAGAACCTACCATTGTAAGGTAAATGCTCAGTCCATTCAATGCCAGGCATAATGAGTATAAGGATCTCAAAAGAACCTCTTTTCGTCCTATGAGCTTTGAGGTGTATGAAGTCTCATATTTTACTCTTGCAGCGGAGCGATAGAGACTGCATTTCACTTAGGTTGATCTAGGCCAAAGGCAGACCTAAATAAAGGTCACCCTTCTTTGAAAAACTTTGGTATTGCTCCTAGATCAGGATACAAATAATGAATCAGAGCACATGGAGCCATCTCATTATCTTCTTATCTTCCTCTAAAGAAAAAATATGGTGGACTAACTGATCTTTACATCAGTTGATGAAAGAGCCCAATGCAACAAAATGCATGTTGGGTCTTTGAAACAGTTCGAATCATTTCGATAATAATCAGTTTTCTCTGTTTTACCGAGAAGGTCTACGGTTCGAGTCCGTATAGCCCTAATACATTCCATTTTTGTTTAGTCAAGAAAATAAACACAATAATTCATTCCAACGGACTGAATTGGTATTTGTCAAATATCGGATCAAATACCCATCTCTCTTCATCCACTTTCATGAATGAATTACATATGATATTTTTCCTCTTTTCCTGTCCATGATCAAAGATTTCACACTCTTTTTTGCTTTGCCAATCCCGGTCAATTTATGAAAGAATCCTGTCTCAAGACTTCAACCTGACCCAACCCAATCCTAAGTCGCCATGGATCTAGGACCTATTCTTTATTGATCTTAAGTCTTTGTAGAAGCCCTATGACTAAGTAGAAGCCCTATGACTAATCATTTTTTGGCGGAACAACAAACCTAAGAGATTCTTTCAATTTGTTTCAAAGATAATGTAGGGATAATTCATTATTCCTAAATACATCAATGTTCCTTCTTCTATATTCTTATATTCTAAATTCTAAGATAAGAGTTGAGTGGGTTTAGGGATTTTTTTTCATTCCAAAACGCGATTTTAGTACTCTATTTTCATATCATATAAATCCATATCATACATATCATATAAATAATAGACTAGATTTCTTATTTATTTTTCTTCTTTTTTTTCATTGAATTGAAAATTCCATTTGTAATTCTTAATTATTGAATTTCTTTCATTTCTTCATTTACTATAAGATAAGAGATTCTTTACTTTCACTTTCTATTTCTAATTCTATTCTAATTCTAAGATAGAAGATCAATATGAAATAGAAAAAAGAGAAGTAAGATAAGTCTTTACTTTATAAGCATGAGCTAATTCATAGATCTTTAGGCTTTGATTGCCGAGGAATAGAGACTTTACAAATAAAAACCGAGGATTGGGATTCCATTGCTGTCATTTCATATGTATATGGTTACAATTATTTACGCTCCCAGTGTGCCTATGATGTAGGACCAGGCGGATTTTTAGCTAGTGTGTATCACCTTACGAAAATACAGTATGGTATAGATAAACCAGAAGAGGTATGCATAAAAGTATTTGCTCCCAGGAGTAATCCTCAAACCCCGTCAGTTTTCTGGATTTGGAGAAGTGCTGATTTTCAGGAACGGGAATCTTATGATATGTTGGGAATTTCTTATGAGAATCATCCTCGCCTTAAACGTATCTTGATGCCTGAAAGTTGGATAGGCTGGCCCTTACGTAAAGATTATATTACGCCCAATTTCTATGAAATTCAAGATGCTCATTGATTGATAAAAAACCACTTTTTTACTTATACGACACGATTCCAGATTTCATTTCAATTTCAATCAATGAGCATCTTGGCATTCCCCTTTTAGATGAAACAGAGTAACTGGACTTTCATTCGTATTGTGGAGGGAGGGGCTAAAATAAAAAAAAGAAAAAGAGGCTCTCATTGCTATTCCCCAATTGGGAAGATATCATAGAATATACATTTCGTATGAGCAGAAAAAATAGGATGACTCAAAAGAATTCTGCACCATGAACTTTGTACCGCGTGCATCACTTAGTGGGGACCCCAGAAAGTAACTTGAGCAAGAGTGAAAAAAAAATATGAAATTTGAAAGAAAAGACAGAAGAGACGAAATGAAGAAATGCAAAATTATAAGAATCGGAGTTTCTTTGTACTGTGTCTGAAATACATCCTTTCTATTCCTATCCTTCCACTCTTTTATTGAATCCTTTTAGCTAATCTTTTTTAGCTATTAGATTTGAGATATATACGAAAATCTCACATACTTTTGGAATAAGAAAAGTATGAACAGAGAGGAAAAAAATACAAATGAAAAAGAAAAATATCTATCCCGATCCGTCTCAATGAATTAATTTCATTTGTATGAGGTATGAATATCTATCCGATACATTATTCACGTGTCAGGAACCAGATTTGAACTGGTGACACGAGGATTTTCAGTCCTCTGCTCTACCAACTGAGCTATCCCGACCATTTCCCGTGCATCATCCTAGCAGAGTACTTATATCTATGTCAATGAAAAAAAAACTAAAAAATAAAATCTTAACAAATTGGACCTATTTTAGATCTTCCAAAAGAAGACTTTTTTTGTAAATGTAAGGAAAAATATATGGACTATGAATGATTCAATAACGGAGATTCCTTGAACATATATGTTCATATCGTACTATAAAAAACAAATGAGATTGGATTGGAAGAAGATACGAGTATTTCTATTTGGATCCATTTGTGAAAGAACAGAGTGAATGAAATGATAAATATATTTCATTTTGTTTAAACTGAGCCACTGATGAAAAAAAAAAAAGAAAGAGGATGAGGATAAATAAAGAGCGAGGAAGTAAAATGGGCTTTTTATTGGGGATAGAGGGACTTGAACCCTCACGATTTAAAAATTCGACGGATTTTCCTATTACTATAAATTTCATTGTTGTCGGTATTGACATGTAAAATGGGACTCTCTCTTTATTCTCGTCCGATTAATCTTCAAAAGATCTATCAAACTCTGGAATGAATCATTTTATCACTGAATATTCGAATTCGATTCTTTTTTCAGCTTTAATTGGAATTGATTCACAATAACTCTTCAATTTTTCATAGATTTTTTGATCTCTATGATTCTAATTAATAGAGGGTTTCTATAGGTCCTTATCTCATACTATTACTCTCATACTATTACTCATATTAAGAGTAATATAAATAAGAAAGAAATAAAGAATATAGAAATAGTATTCTATTATTAGATTCTAGAATAATTAGAATAATAGAATGAAGAAATATATAGATTCTTAATCTAATTCTTAAGATTAAGATAATAGAATATATATATATTCCTAGAATCTATATTCTATATAGAATATTTCTATTTTCATATATAGAGATACAGAATAGAATTCAATATCAGATTTGGGTTGTGATTAATCGTTTGCTATGTCAGTATGTATACGTACGTATTAGGCGCATATAAGGTTATCCTTTCTGTCATTTCGATAGAAGGTTTTTAGCTACTAACGTAACGTAGTCAATTTCATTCGTTAGAACAGCTTCCATTGAGTCTCTGCACCTATCCCTTTTTATTCTCATTTTCCATCATTTTTTCTCTCAAAAAAAAGATTTGGCTCAGGATTGCCCATTTTTAGTTCCAGGGTTTCTCTGAATTTGGAAGTTACCACTTAGCAGGTTTCCATACCAAGGCTCAATCCAATCAAGTCCGTAGCGTCTACCAATTTCGCCATATCCCCCTTTCCTTTGAAACAAGAATCCAGTTGTAATTCCATCCACCTCTTTCATTTATCTTGGCACTATTGAATTCATTAGGTAATGATTTCTATATTTCTATATAGAAAAAGTGTATGCTGCTATTTTATTTTTTTGCCCACCCTCTATTCTATCATTTCATCTCTATTGGATGAACCCTATTTGTTTCAATACGAAATGATTCTATCATTGATGTATCCGCAATTCAATACGGATAGATATATCCCACATATATATATATGCCTTTACTCCTCCTTCATTTTTACAGTAATCTTTGGTATAGTGTAACGGTCGATATTCATTCTTTTTTTTTTTTCATTTCTAATTCTAAATTCTAATTGAATTGATATATTGATATTTTATTTTCATATATTCATTTCATATATTCATATATATATATATATGAATATTATATGAATAATATGAATATGGATTATATGAATATGGAATTGAATTTCTATTTAGATATCTAATTTATCTAGATCTAAATAGTTTTCTTTTCTATTTTAGAAATAGAATTTTTCTAAATAGAATAGAAAATATATAACTAATAACTAAGAAATAGAAGAAATTGAAATAATCAATAAATGAAATAATAAGAATAATCACTAGGTAATAACTAAGATCCAATAGTTTCCTGTATTCCTATACACTATTGCTCTTATATCCGCCCGCTTAGCTCAGAGGTTAGAGCATCGCATTTGTAATGCGATGGTCATCGGTTCGATTCCGATAGCCGGCTCTTTTTCTTTATCGATTTTTTTCTTTCCATGATTGAAAATCTCTACTCTCGCTTTCGCTAAATGTCGGGTCACCAATCTATTATGTCATGGTAACTTGCAGCCATAGCTATGAATAAAAAAGTTGACTAGAACAATTAGATCTCTACAGAAAAAATTGGAAAACGTAACCTTCGCTTGAATTTCCTAAATTTCCTATATATACAAAAAATCCGAATATTGATAAGATTTATTTGATTCTGTTTTGTAGGACTTTAGTAAATTTCGTTTTGCTTTGCTAATCCTTTAGTTCAGTCTGAATTTATATCTTTTTGTCAAAGAAAAGTGAATCAAAAAGGAGCCTTTATATGTCTCGTTACCGAGGACCTCGTTTCAAAAAAATACGCCGGCTGGGGGCTTTACCGGGACTAACTAGTAAAAGACCCAGATCCAGAAGTGATCTTCAAACCCAATTGCGCTCTGGAAAAAGATCACAATATCGTATTCGTTTAGAAGAGAAACAGAAATTGCGTTTTCATTATGGTCTGACAGAGCAACAATTACTTAAATATGTGCATATTGCTGGAAAAGCCAAAGGGTCAACAGGCCAGGTTTTACTACAACTACTCGAGATGCGTTTGGATAACATCCTTTTTCGATTAGGTATGGCTTCGACCATTCCTGGAGCCAGACAATTAGTTAACCATAGACACATTTTAGTTAATGGTCGTATAGTGGATATACCAAGTTATCGTTGCAAACCCCGAGATATTATTACTACGAAGGATAAAGAAAGATCGAAAGCTCTGATTCAAAATTATCTTGTTTCATCCCCCCACGGGGAATTGCCAAACCATTTGACTATTGACTCCTTACAATATAAAGGATTTGTAAATCAAATAATAGATAGTAAATGGATCGGTCTGAAAATAAATGAGTTGTTGGTCGTAGAATATTATTCCCGTCAGACTTGATTCTAACGAAAATAAAAAAGCAAGGTTCATATCAATCTTGACTCCTTTCGCTGAAGTAAATAGAGTACCCTGTGCCCTGTCTCATTCACGTATCAAAAAAGGATCGGCAATAGGATTCTTTTTCTTTTTTTCAATATCGATACGATATTTCTATTTGTATTTTACCTATCACAGGGATGGATTAGGGCTAGAGAATCTCTATTAAATAAGTAAATGTAAATAAGGGTCTTACCGTTAGAATAATGATATCAATTTTTATTTGATTTGATACATTGTAGTCGGTAACGTTGATGAATGAAAAGAAACGGAGAGAGAGGGATTCGAACCCTCGGTAAACAAAAGTCTACATAGCAGTTCCAATGCTACGCCTTGAACCACTCGGCCATCTCTCCTACAGAATGTTATTCTTGACCAAAACCCGAATGAATAGCGAGTCCTTCATCTTAATTGTAGTACATGTATAACCGCCCGATGGTTCTATAATAAGAAATTTCTTTTCCAATCTCATATTTATCAACAACAACTTCTTTCATCAGCTAACCCATGGAATTCATGAATCATCCGATGAATCTTTCTATTTCAATTGTATGGTGTGTCACATACACGTTATGCAAACAAAAAGGATGTTTATTTGAATTTGATTTTATCATGGAATGATTATTCCATTCTTTTTTGGATCATAACCAAATCAAAACTTCTCGAGTTATCAAAATCCATAGGAAACTTGGTTATTCAACTTAGATGAAATAGTAATAGTCATTGGTATACTACGAAACTGGAATGAAATCTAATATGATTCAAATATTTCATTTCATCTTTGTCCAAAAGGGGGACACCGCCTTTTTTCCAATTAGTCTGTTTTTATGTTATTTTGTACTGTACAATTCCTTTTTTTGTGGGATCGTTTTCCCCGAAGGGGGATGAGAAGAATTATAGAATGAATTGCTAATTATGCCTAGATCTCGAATAAATGGAAATTTTATTGATAAGACCTCTTCGATTGTAGCCAATATCTTATTACGAATAATTCCGACAACTTCCGGAGAAAAAAAGGCATTTACCTATTACAGAGATGGTGCGATTTGATTTTTTCTTGTTTTTTTTTACCCCTCAGTTTTACGAGAAAAAGAACGTAGTTAGGAATAGAAAAAAAACAAATTAGTAAAAGAAACCTACGCTTGGTGAAGGTGAAGTTTAGAGATAGATCAATTCCTTCTGTCGTGTATCCTCGATTGATGCAGCCTTAGATGCTTCAATTATAGATTTTAGTATTGAGCGAAAGGTTACATCTATAGGTTCTGTATTGTAGGTCAATACTACTTCATTTAGTACCAATAGGTGGCATCGGGGAAAAAGCACTACACCTAGGAATCAACAACACAAAAACTTTGTTATAAATAACCCTTTTCCTTATTGGTATCGGGACTAAAAAGAATGGTTAGGAAAACAAAGATCCATCTCATTCGTACTTTTGGTACCCGTATAACCATCAAAGACCGTTGAAGTGACTAATTCCTGGAAATCGTAAGCGTTGAGTACAAAGGAATCTTTGGAGTTACCATTTTTATCTAGCACTAATATGATTGGTGTTAATAAAAAACCTCTTGTGGGAAGGCTGGCTAGAAATTTCTTGTAAAAATACCAGCTCCTGTCAGTTCATAATGAGAATAGTGAAATTTTGATTACATGAATTATTCCTCTTAGTACTATGCACAGAAGGGAGGAGCCGTATGAGATGAAAATCTCACGTACGGTTCTGGAACGGAGATTCTTTTACTAGAATGAACGACCGTAACGGATGTCGGCTCAATCCGAAGGAAATTATGCAGAAGCTTTACAGAATTATTATGAAGCTACGCGACCAGAAATTGATCCCTATGATCGAAGTTATATACTCTATAACATAGGTCTTATACACACAAGCAACGGAGAGCATACAAAAGCTTTGGAATATTATTTCCGGGCACTAGAACGAAATCCATTTTTACCACAAGCTTTTAATAATATGGCCGTGATCTGTCATTACGTGCGACTATCTTCACTATAGAAAGAAAAAAAGATTTAATCGTCTAGTAAATACTAGAAAAAAGATAGGCTTTCTACATATGAATCGTCCAAAGTAACGATTTTTATCAGCTGTAGCAAGGAAAAAGACTTCGCGAGAACCAAAAAAATCGGAAGAAATAGGTATGGCCTATATACTATACTCTATGGATAAAGAGTCGAATTGATAGAGAAAGCACCGTAAAGATCCATTAGTAAGCTATTATTTGTTAAATACAGTTCAGAACTGCTTACTTATGTCATGATATGAAAAGTGAGAAATCAACTTATGTAATAGAGTCGATCTACTAAAGTATTGAGCAGCGGTGTAGCATCAGATCCCAAAGATAGTAAGTTCTTTTTTCTTAACGGAGGAAAGTCTTTTTCAAATATTCTATATAAATAGAAATCTCATATACCATATATGAAATACGAAACCGAGATAGTTACCTTTCAGAAAATTATAACGATATCGGGGGATATCTATGCTTCATTCTTCTGAAGGTGGGAGAAAAGAGAAAACTAATCATTGATCCAAATTAGATTTGGAAACTTATGCAATAAACATCTTCTGGTTAACCCAAGAAAAAATAGAATAGTTAGCATAGGATAGATTAAGAGAAGATGGGACGCAAAAAGAATCGATTGCTGAGCCGTATGAGGTAGGAAACTCTCAAGTACGGTTCTAAGGGAGGGAATTTACTAACCTATTCCGACCGGGGAGAACAGGCCATTATACAAGGCGATTCGGAAATTGCGGAGGCTTGGTTCGATCAAGCTGCTGAGTATTGGAAACAAGCTATAGCGCTTACTCCAGGGAATTATATTGAAGCACATAATTGGTTAAAAATAACGAGGCGTTTTGAATAAGACCATTCTCTTTTTTTTTTTTTGGATCCAGCAATCAAATTCAATAAATCGTTCCTATGAGAAGATCTAATCAAGAATTTTATTATATCCCCCTTCTTTCTAAATTTCTAAAATCATTTGATTTTGTACATTTTCTACGGTATCTCATAAGGATAAATACTACAGATACCATATAGCATAGAACTAATAAAGCTATTTCGATGAATCTTATGAAGTCTAAAATTCAAATCATTCATAATTCTTAATAACTTAATAAAAAAAGAAAATAAA